GAGGTTGTTCCATTTTTTTATTTTTAAAAATTTCGATTTTCTTCTATTTTCATATTTCTTTTTATATTTCTATAATTTTCTTATAAGTTTTTAGTTTAGAATATAATAAAATTTATATTTAAAGAAGTTTTGTTATTTTGTTATAACGAATTATAACATAATAATTTAATTCATAATATTTTATTCGTTTGTTTTCTAGATTGTATTTTTTTTGTCAATACTAATATTGACAACAGTGTATCAAATAAATATAATCCGATCGTGAATAAATTGATCAATTTATTCACGTTAAATAGGCTTTTTTTACTTCATCAAATGATAGGTTCATTGGATTTTCTGCAATACAAACAAGAAATTCTTTTTTGATTGAAAGATAATTAATTCAATTATAAATTGAATTGAAAGGTCAATAAAAAACTAAAATAGATATATATATAATAATGTATAAAATAGTAGATAAAGAAGTGGTCTATCATTTTTGATTTTTTTTGAGAAAATTTTTTGTTTTATCTGTTCATTTGTATGTTGACAATCAATTCGCCTAAAATATTAGACAATTCAATCTTTTATTTTTATTGTTTTTATTGCGATTGGATATACACACCCAACCTACTTTATAAATTGTATTGGGGTTGCTAACTCAATGGTAGAGTACTCGGCTTTTAAGAGCGACTCTATTTTTTACACATTTCTATGAAGCAATTGGTTCGTCCATACCATCGGTAGAGTTTGTAAAACCACGACTGATCCAGAAAGGAATGAATGGAAAAAGTAGCATGTCGTATCAATGACGAATTCTAAAAATATTTCATTCTTATTGGATCCGGCCCAAATTTTTGTTTGAATTCTTGGCTGGGAACAAAAAAAACAATTCAGTTGGGTTTAATTAATAAAGGGATAGAGCTTAGCGGCTCCAATTATAGGGAAACAAAAAGCAACGAGCTTTCATTTATTTTTTATTTGAATGATTACCCCATCTAATTGTACGTTAAAAAGAGGTTAGTGCTTGATGTGGGAAAAGCTTTTCCTGTGAATGGATTCTTTATTTTTGTTATGAGTCCTAACTATAATAGCTATTTTTCATTATATTTTGGGGTAGCGATAAATGTGTAAAAGAAAGAGTATATTGATAAAGATGATAAAGATATTTTTTTTTCCAAAATCAAAAGAGCGATTGGGTTGAAAAAAAAAAAATAAAGGATTCCTAACTAGCTTGTTATCCTATAACAAAAATTAGGTGGAAAAAGCGATTAGAGAGAGTCCGTTGATGGGTTTTACTTGTTTTCTAGGTATCTATATATCTATATATATATAGAATTCCCTATTTTGACCGTATCGCACTATGTATCCATTTGATAATCCAATGAATCTCTAATTCTTTGTTTGACCAAATCTAATTTTTTAAATGGAGGAATATCGAGTATATTTAGAACTCCATAGATCTCGCCACCAGCATATCCTATACCCACTTTTTTTTCGGGAGTATATTTATGGACTCGCTTATGGTCGTGGATCCATTTTTGTAGAAAATGTAGGTTATAACAATAAATTTAGTTTACTAATTGTAAAACGTTTAATTACTCGAATGTATCAACAGACTCATTTGATCATTTTTGCTAATGATTCTAACAAAAATCCTTTTTGGGGTTATAACAATCCATTTTATTCTCAAATAATATTAGAAGGTTTTGTTGTCGTCGTGGAGATTCTATTTTCTCTACAATTATTTATCTCTTCCTTAAAGGAGTTAGAAATCGTCAAATCTTATAATAATTTGCGATCAATTCATTCCATTTTTCCCTTTTTCGAAGATAAATTTATCTATTTAAATTATGAGTCAGATATACGAATACCCTATCCTATCCATCTGGAAATCTTGGTTCAAATCCTTCAATGTTGGATAAAAGATGTCTCTTTCTTTCATTTATTAAGGTTGTTTTTTTATTATTATTGTAGTAATTGGAATAGTCTTTTTACTCCAAAAAAATCGATTTCTACTTTTTTTTCAAAAAGTAATCCAAGATTTTTCTTGTTCCTATATAATTTATATGTATGGGAATACGAATCTATCTTTCTTTTTCTACGTAACAAATCCTCTCAGTTACGATTAAAAGATTTTAGCGTTTTTTTTGAGCGAATTTTTTTCTATGAAAAAAGAGAACATCTTGTAGAAATATTTGCTAAGGATTTTTCGTATACCTTATCATTCTTCAAGGATCCTTTCATCCATTATGTTAGATATCAAGGAAAATCAATTCTGGTTTCAAAGAATATGCCTTTTTTGATAAATAAATGGAAATACTATTTTATCTATTTATGGCAATGTCATTTTGATATTTGGTCTCAACCAGGAACGATCCATATAAACCCGTTATCCCAGCATTCATTTCACTTTTTGGGCTATTTTTTAAGTATTCGGCTAAATCTTTCAGTGGTACGAAGTCAAATGTTGCAAAATTCATTTCTAATAAAAATTGTTATGAAAAAGCTTGATACAATA